AAAAAAACTAGGATATCCCAACTGAAAGTTTTTTCTCGCATGTATTTTTCACCCCATTGTCAAAACAAGAATATGGGATGCATAGATCTAAAAACAGTTGGTGCATAAAATTACGATCTAATAATCTAATAGATATATCGAAATCGTATTCTATTGTATAACTTATTCTATAAATAGATATTAATACTCCTCTGGAATCAAATAAGGGTAGCGAAAAGCTTTTTTTATCTTGTGGTTTAGAAGAAACTTTTTCCCTTACTTCAGAGAGAAGGAAGGTAATACCCAAAATATTCTTGTGGAATATCTAGGAATACAAAAATTTCACCGGAAATATCGACAAATTGATACGCAGTCCAAAGAAATGAAATATAAAAAAAGGGGTCAACTGCTCCAATTTCATATCTATCTAATTTTATTATCAGAATAGCGGATATAGTCCTGATTCAATAGGTCAGGTCCACTTACTTTTCTCTTTTTATTTGTTGATTTGGCATCTTTCAAATGGATTACCTTGGAGTAATTGAAAAAGAAATCGGAATATTTGGTGATTCAATAGACAACTTATCTTATCATTTATCATTATTCAGTATAACGAGAAGATGTTCAACTTTAGAACTACTAGAATGTATTATCTTTAATATTATACAGTTGTTTCCTTTCACTTTAAGGAAAGCAGAAAACCCTGTATTCTACGTTCAAACAGGAATACTACGACTTGGGTTGTATGAAAAAACGTAAAAAGCCCCTTATCGGATTTGAACCGATGACTTACGCCTTACCATGGCGTTACTCTACCACTGAGTTAAAGGGGCCCTTTAACTAACTTAATTCCTGAATGAGTCACTATGCAGATAAAAAATCTCTCTCTCCCTATATTAGAGAATATGTTATTATAGACTATACTATATAATAAATAATAAAGAAAGTAAATGCGGCGGGTGGCTCTTTCCGGAATGATCAAGTTGATTTACTGTTGAGTCTCAGATCAAACCATTTATGGATCTTGTAAAACTATCACTTCAATGAATCAAGCCGACCCTCATTTTTTTCTTTTCTTAAATTGTTCCCTATCAGACCAAAAATAACTTAAAGCATGTACCTACTAATTTGACAGAAATCCAAGATATTTCATTAAATCATGTGATGGAGAAGTTGGATTTGTCCTCTTAAGCCACAAAAAAAATTTCCGAAATTTTTTTGATTCCCTTTCTCATCCCGGATTTCTCCTTTATAAATTTTCTAGTTTACTACGAAGACGTATTTCGGCTTAAAAAAATGAATAAATCAAGAAAGTAGAAGAAATGGTGTTGAAAGTTTTATTTTTATATTATATAAAATATCGTAGTAATATAGTATTAGTAATATAGTATTATAGTTAATCGAAACCTTTTTTTCCTATTGAATTTAGATTTAGAGAGAATTTTCTTAGATATTCGATTTTTATTTTAGTTTTGACATACAAAATTCGAATTCTATTCTACTAAATAGGTCAAGTAAATAGGAATGACGAATCAAAAAACGTTATGGAATCCTGAAGAACGAAATGATCCCTTGAATCGAATCATATTCTTACATTCTCTTGACTCTATTGACAATTTCGAAAAACTGTTGATACTATGCTCATAGTCTGATGGCGGTCGGACACATATGCCCCCATCGTCTAGTGGTTCAGGACATCTCTCTTTCAAGGAGGCAGCGGGGATTCGACTTCCCCTGGGGGTAGGGTACTATAAAAGCAAGTTGATCGTGCATTATTAATAAGCCTAAAATTGAAAATAGAATGGATTTTTTCTGGGTCGATGCCCGAGGGGTTAATGGGGACGGACTGTAAATTCGTTGGCAATATGTCTACGCTGGTTCAAATCCAGCTCGGCCCAAGAAGTCCATTTTTCGATATACATATCTTTACTTGTATTTGTTTTTTTATTTGCTCAAATTTTTGTTCCAAAAAATTCCGATCTAGATCTAGATTCATATCAGTATCTGTAAGTAGAAAGATCTATAAGTATAAAAAAGAAACGAGAAAAGAAATCAATTTTGATTGAAAAATGGATACTCAATCGATATCAATATGAATCGATTTAGAAATAAGGATTTAGAAATAAGGAAAGAATCACTTGTAATGTAATTCGTGTCGCTCTCACTAAAAAAGAAAGTGCATAATTATGTGGATATCACTATATTACTCGTGTCTCTGTTACAACACGAAAATTTTTTGAATGGGTTTGAAGAAAATCCTAAAAATATTGATGCGGTAGCCCTTATTTCCCTGGGATTGTAGTTCAATTGGTTAGAGCACCGCCCTGTCAAGGCGGAAGCTGCGGGTTCGAGCCCCGTCAGTCCCGACGGATCCAATAAACACATCAATTCACCTCGCCATTTTCATTTTATGAAAAAAGAGGTACAATGAAATGAATAGAATTTAGGTCATTATCAATAGAAATTTTTTCTTTTTTCGTTATTTCTCCTCACCAAATATATAAATTTTTATTGCTTCAACGAGTAACTATTGGTGGGAGAGAGATATAATTGGATTAGTCCAATTTTTGGGAATATCATATTCAGGATTTCAAGGAATAACATACTGGGTTTGGTCTTTCAATTTATCGCCTCTATCTTATCTAATGGAATAGAATTTCTCGGGAGCACATACACAACTAGAATTCATTTCTTGTACCCTCCAAAATGGAATCTGAGTTACCCCGAAAAAGAATTTTCAGATTCAAAATGAAAAATCTCTCCCCTTCTAGTTCCGCTTTTTGTAGTCTCAATGACTCAAACTAACTCCGTTTTTTAAATCTATATCATTGAAATCGAATTTTACACGGAACTTTTTTTACTATATGCTAGTACTAATCTAACAAAAGAGAATATTTAAAAAAGAGCAAACAACCACCCCCTTTACTACTATTTGTGTTATTTGTGGGGTAATTAAGAATAGTTTTCCTTTTTATCTTATTGTTATTAGATAGAATTATTAGAATTAGAAAGTTAAAGTAAAGGTGCTATCGAAAAACAAACAAAGCCTAAAAAAACGAAAGATTGTTATAGAAGATTAGATCTTTTATACTATACCGGAATTTGGCTTTTTCACAATTTTCTTTTTCGTGTAAGAAAAAGAAAATTATATCATTAAAAATAGGAGTTTCGAGTTTAACTCTCGCCCCCTTTTCGTTTTACTTCTAGTGTTGTTATTTTTTGGGGTTTGTTATCAATACAATGTAAATGGAAAGGAAAGCGAGCGGTCAGATGATACTTCATCCGATGATTGTACAAGGAAGACGGTAGGGTGTAGAAAGAATGTAAAAGAATAAGAAAAAAAAAGATTTCTTGATTCGATTACGAATTCAATTTTCTATTGAGTATGGATAAAGGATCTTCCTATGTTATACTATTTAATTCGCGACGGCGAAGTAATTTGATAGCCCAGATATTGTTATTTATGTTATTCATAACATTGATGCGATTCAATATCATCGAGATGTAATTCATCCCGTTGAATTTACAGGCGAAATTTTGATTATCTCTATGGGATTAAATCCCGAGTTATTACGAATTAAAAACCACTTAGATTATGGAAGTAAATATTCTCGCATTTATTGCTACTGCACTCTTTATTCTAGTTCCTACTGCTTTTTTACTTATCATATATGTAAAAACAGTCAGCCAAAACAATTAATCTAAATGAAACTTGACTTCTTATGTCTTTAGCAAGGATAATTATTTAAGAAAAAAAGGATTCCAATTTCTTAAATCTTCAATAAAATACGCAGGCTAGAATTAACAGTATTCTATAAGATTTTATAATATGGTAGAAAGATTGATATATTTCTTTCTACCATCTAGTAGACTTGCGGTTTTGGAGTGTATAAAGTTGTACTCTATAAAGATACAGGCTTAATAGAAAGCAATCTTCTACAATATCTATCTTCATATCGATAGAATTCGATATGAAGATAGATAGGGCCCCAGGTCTATTTCTTTGGCTACATTTTTTTCTTGATTTGTATTGTGTATTGATTCCGATCAATCCGAAAAAGGGGGGGGGTAACTCTTGCTTGAATTCCGAGATTTCGGATTATTTTAAATCGAAATCCCAATATCTATCAAAAAAAGAAAATAAAAGAAGTAAAATAAAAAGTCTACGGGCAGGGCAATTTAATAAAAAAAGCCGGTAATCTTTTTTAGCATCTCTAAAAAGTATTTGATTGAATCACTAGCAGAAAGGAGTATGGGAACTTCTTCCAATTCCGAAAAGCGGTAGTAAACTCTACCATTTTGTAACACTTGAACCGTGATATGAAATGCGTCGACGTCGATAAAAGCCTAAATCCAATTTCTACAGCAATAAAGCAAGCGGCGAGTACACAATACGCGACTCGCCCGGGGCAAGATTTTCTTATGCGTAGGATCTTGTTGAAGAACCACTATGTATATATTCTTTACCCTAGAAAGTAAAGTGCGCATTCGTTTAATTTCATATTTATCAGTAATAACAAACAGAATTAATAACAGAACGCCTTTTTTTAATAGCCAAAAAATAACAAACAATAAGAAGGGGTCTGTTGTTTCTCATTGTCCCTATCTAATATAAATCTGATAAGAAAGTCTGATAGATAAGATAGATAAGAGCCCTTGAGCGAAATAGAGAATTTAGGAAAATGAAAATTTCTTACTATATATATGTATCCCCTTCCGAAATACAAAGGTGGGAATCATTGAAATATTTTTTTTATTGACATTTTGATTTTTTTATAGTTCGAATTAAAGTTCAAACAAAATGTTTTGGAGAATGATCTATAAAACAATTGATAAAGTTTGATTCCTTATCGTAATTACATTCATAGTACTTCTAGAGTCCACTTCTCCCCCATACAACGAGCGAAAGGGAAAATGTAAAGACTACCATTAAAGCAGCCCAAGCGAGACTTACTATATCCATGTGAATTATGTCCCCTATCTCTATGAATACGAAGGAATTATTCCATTCTTGTTCACTAATAATAGTGAAATCCAGGGTGCATAGTCAAAAGGGGATTGTTACCCTCAATTCTTTATTTAATGAAACAATCCAATAAACGCACTTAATAATATAAGAAATTTTAAATAAAATAGAATTGGGACAGATTAAGTACAAGCAAAATATGCAACGACCCCCGTGAACAAGGGAGTCTTACTAAATATAGCATTCTATCGTGTGGGAATAACAAGACCTCTTCTTTTGTTAACCTTCAGAATTCATTCATAAAAAAAGTGAAAAAACGGAATTCGACAATCAAATATTGATGGCCTATTGGAGTACTCAAAGACATTCGTGAGTTTGTAGACCAAAGTTGTTTCTCCATACTAACAGTTAGACTCCCCTTTGGTTATCCAATCGAATTCAAGGCCCAGTCAGTAAATATCCCATTCCATTAGTAATGGAAAGACTATCAAGACTTCTCGACTCCCTTCATAGTACGAAAATTTTTTTGAATCCTCTACACAAAAAGTTATGGATCTTTGCGAGAATTTCCATATGCTTCGAATCAAGCGCGTATCAACAGCCCCCTCTGCTGGAGAATATTTAGGTGAGTTATATCAAAAAAGGGGGGTTTTAGGTCTTTTGTTAACCAGGCGACACCCAGATTTGAACCGGGGAAAAAAGGATTTGCAGTCCTCCGCCTTACCGCTCGGCCATGTCGCCAAAAAAAAAGATGACAATATTACCCCTTTTTGGTTTGAGGGGATTGCTGAATTTGTTTTTTTTTTTACTTGCATCTTGAATCCTGTTTGCCTTAACCAAAAGAAACCATTCCCCTTTTTAATTATATCGGCCCTTTTGATTGTATAAGTATCGCAAAATACACAATACCTAAAAACTTCCCCTACCCTTTCCATTGAAAAGGAAAGTTTTGACTTTCCTTCATCAAAAAATTCATCAAAAAATTGAACCATTAACTATTGATTTGTGACTTGACTGCGAATTCATGAATGATTTTTTTATTTGTTTGTTTCCCTAATGACATAAGAAAGTCAAAAAAATACCTAATTATTATTGATTGAATTGATTCTTTTCAAAAATCTTTATTAATTTCCATTTTTCTCAATTTCGATTCTAATTCTATTAATTCTATATTATTAATATGATTAGGATTTTTATGATTATATATTATATAAATATTATATAAAAAATCTTTCTATATGTAAAGGAAACCCCGGAACCAGAACAGAACTTGCCCGGATAGAGAATCGGATACTCAAATAGAAAATAGAATATAATGTGAATAGATAATTTTCCGAAAATATCGTACTTCAATTTTTCATTGAATCGATTGACGAAAAAAGTATAAATTTGAATAAACCACCACCCGCGCTGCCCCGAATAGAATTGCAATAAAAGAAAAAAAGGGGAGACAGACAGAGGGATGTATAAAAGATAGCTACACATGTTTAATAAATACAACAAAATACAACCCGCTTCCCAAGTGTATTTTACGAATTCTAGTAAAGTAATAATAAGAGAATTCGTCAATCTCTTTCTTTTCTCGGCAATTTTTTTTTATAACGAAATCCCAAAAGGGGTTAAGTAAGACAAAAACGTTGTACTGTTTCTGATTATTCTATATTTCTCTCGGCAAACAGATCAAATCGAGAATCCGTTTATTTTTCCGGTATCCAGGTAATATCATTATAAATAAAAATCATTATAATAGTAGTAATTGAATCATTTTTGTTCTGATTCTGATATAGTATATTGTAAAGCCCATAAATCTAAGCAGCAGAATTTTGGTTCCAAGAATTTTTTATCAATTTCTTTCATCTCTTCTCTTACAAATTCAATTCCAAAATTTTACTTGAGTAGAAAATTCTCTCTCCCCATTCATACATATTTCATCCTGTCCTTATATGGACATATCTAGTATGGAATAGGGTAAAATTTTATGTGATTCAGTAAACAGAATAAAAATTCCATCGGCATTGGGTTGATCTATACGATTCGATGAAGAATGCGCTAATAATGAGATTTTTCTATAAATGGGAAATTCGTTTCAAATGTTCCGGGATGGAAATGAGGGAATGTCGACAATACCTGGGCTTAATCAGATACAATTTGAAGGATTTTGTAGGTTCATTGATCAGGGCTTGACAGAAGAACTTTATAAGGTTCCCAAGATTGAAGATACAGATCAAGAAATTGAATTTCAATTATTTGTGGAAAGATATCAATTGGTGGAACCGTTGCTAAAAGAAAGAGATGCTGTGTATGAATCACTTACTTATTCTTCTGAATTATATGTATCCGCGGGGTTAATTTGGAAAACCAGTAGGGATATGCAAGAGCAAACAATTTTTATTGGAAACATTCCTCTAATGAATTCCCTGGGAACTTTTATCGTAAACGGAATATACAGAATTGTGATCAATCAAATACTGCAAAGCCCCGGTATTTATTATCGGTCAGAATTGGACCATAACGGAATTTCGGTATATACCAGCACCATAATATCAGATTGGGGA